TATCATGAGATTTATGCACACTATCTTATAGTAAGAAGTGTAAAAAAAGAAACTTTTTGTATATATATTCGAACCACAGTTGGTCATATTTCTTTTTATCGAGAAATAGAGGAAGCTATACAAGGTTTTTCTCAAGCCTGTTCGTATGATACCTAATAATATGGTATTAAAAAAAAGTAAGTCTAGGACACCCGTGTGAATTCGGACCTCTCCGATTCAACTCGGACCAGAGCATAGTTTCGGACCTAAAATTATACGCAAATCAAGATCGAGAAAAGGAAGTTTTGCAATCATTGACTCAAACTCATTGTCGAATCCCATTCAGCAGAATATGGAGGTACTTATGGCAGAACGGGCCAATCTGGTATTTCACAATAAAGTGATAGATGGAACTGCTATTAAACGACTTATTAGCCGATTAATAGATCACTTTGGGATGGCATATACATCACACATCCTAGACCAAGTAAAGACTCTAGGTTTCCAGCAAGCCACTGCTACATCCATTTCATTAGGAATTGATGATCTTTTAACGATACCTTCTAAGGGCTGGCTTGTCCAAGATGCTGAACAACAAAGTTTGATTTTGGAAAAACACCATCATTATGGAAATGTACATGCGGTAGAAAAATTACGCCAATCTATTGAGATATGGTATGCTACAAGTGAATATTTGCGACAAGAAATGAATCCTAATTTTAGGATGACGGACCCGTTCAATCCAGTCCATATGATGTCTTTTTCGGGGGCTAGGGGAAATGCATCTCAAGTACATCAATTAGTAGGTATGAGAGGATTAATGTCGGATCCCCAAGGACAAATGATTGATTTACCGATTCAAAGCAATTTACGCGAAGGACTGTCTTTAACAGAATATATTATTTCTTGCTATGGCGCCCGTAAAGGAGTTGTAGATACTGCTGTACGCACATCCGATGCTGGATATCTTACGCGTCGACTTGTTGAAGTAGTTCAACATATTGTTGTACGTAGAACAGATTGTGGCACTATCCGAGGGATTTCTGTGAGTCCTCGAAATAAAAATCGGATGATGTCAGAAAGAATTTTTATCCAAACATTAATTGGTCGTGTCTTAGCAGACGATATATATATAGGTTCCCGATGTGTCGCCTTTCGAAATCAAGATCTTGGGATTGGACTTGTCAATCGATTAATAACCTTTGGAACACAATCAATATCTATTCGAACTCCCTTTACTTGTCGGAGTACATCTTGGATCTGTCGATTATGTTATGGTCGGAGCCCCACTCATGGTGACCTGGTTGAATTGGGGGAAGCTGTAGGTATTATTGCGGGTCAATCTATTGGCGAACCGGGGACTCAACTAACATTAAGAACTTTTCATACCGGCGGAGTATTTACAGGAGGTACTGCCGAACATGTACGAGCCCCTTATAACGGAAAAATAAAATTCAATGAGGATTTGGTTCATCCTACACGTACACGTCACGGGCATCCTGCCTTTCTATGTTATATAGACTTGTCTGTAATTATTGAGAGCGAAGATATTATACATAGTGTGACTATTCCACCAAAAAGTTTTCTTTTAGTTCAAAATGATCAATATGTGGAATCAGAACAGGTGATTGCTGAGATTCGCGAGGGAACATACACTTTTCATTTTAAAGAGAGGGTTAGAAAATATATTTATTCTGACTCAGAGGGCGAAATGCACTGGAGTACTGATGTGTCCCATGCACCCGAATTTACTTATAGTAATGTCCATCTCTTACCAAAAACAAGTCATTTATGGATATTATCGGGAGATTCATGCGGATCTAGTCTAATTCTTTTTTCGATCCACAAAGATCAAGATCAAATGAACATACCCTTTCTTTCCGTCGAAAGAAAATCTATTTCTAGCCTCTCAGGGAATAATGATAAAGTGAGCCAAAAATTTTTTAGTTCGTATTTTTATGATAAAAAAAAATCTGGGATTCCCGATTATTCAGAATTGAATGGAATCGTAGATAATAGTCATTATAATTTCATATATTCTGCTATTTTTCATGAGAACTCGGATTTATTAGCAAAAAGGCGAAGAAATAGATTTCTCATTCCATTCCAATCGATTCAAGAACAAGAGAAAGAATTCATACCGCATTCAGGTATCTCGATTGAAATACCCATAAATGGTATTTTCCGTAGAAATAGTATTTTTGCTTTTTTTGATGATCCTAGATACAGAAGAAAGAGTTCCGGAATTCTTAAATACGGGACTCTAAAGGCGGACTCAATCATCCAAAAAGAGGATATGATTGAGTATAGAGGAGTCCAAAAATTTAAGACAAAATACGAAATGAACGTAGATCGCTTTTTTTTCATTCCCGAGGAAGTGCATATTTTACCCGAATCCGCTGCCATAATGGTACAGAACTATAGTATCATTGGAGTCGATACACGAATCACTTTAAATATAAGAAGCCAAGTCGGCGGGTTGATCCGAGTGGAGAGGAAAAAAAAAAGGATTGAACTCAAA